AATGGAAACAGTTATTCTATTTATTTGGATCTTCAAAATCATAGTTTTGAGATTGACAACGATCATTCTTTTCTGAGTGAACTAGAAAGTTCTTTTTATAGTTTTCGCAATATGAATAATGGATCTACGAGTGAAGATTCTTTATCCAATCGGTACATGTCCGATACTCAATCTAGTTGGAGTAATCACATTACTAGTTGCATTGACAGTTATCTTCAGTCTCAAATCTCTATTGATACGTCCATTGTAAGTGATAGTATTAACAGTTACATTTCTAGGTGCGTTTTTGATAAACGTAGAACTAGTAGTGAAGGCGGGAGGTCCAGTATACGAATCCCCCCGAAGAGTAGTGATTTAACTCTAAGAGAAAGATCTAATGATCTCGATGCAACTCAAAAATACAGGCATTTATGGGTTCAATGCGAAAATTGTTATGGATTAAATTATAAGAAATTTTTGAAATCAAAAATGAATATTTGTGAACAATGTGGATATCATTTGAAAATGAGTAGTTCAGAAAGAATCGAAGTTTCGATTGACCCTGGTACTTGGTATCCTATGGATGAAGACATGGTCTCTCTGGATCCCATTGGATTTCATTCGGAGGAGGAGCCTTATAAAGATCGTATTGATTCTTATCAAAGAAAGACAGGATTAACTGAGGCTGTTCAAACAGGCATAGGTCAACTAAATGGTATTCCCGTAGCAATTGGGGTTATGGATTTTCAGTTTATGGGGGGTAGTATGGGATCCGTAGTCGGGGAAAAAATCACCCGTTTGATTGAGTACGCTACCAATAAATTTCTACCTCTTATTATAGTGTGCGCTTCAGGGGGGGCGCGCATGCAAGAAGGAAGTTTGAGCTTGATGCAAATGGCTAAAATTTCGTCTGCCTTATATGATTATCAATTTAATCAAAAGTTATTTTATGTATCAATCCTTACATCTCCTACTACGGGCGGGGTAACAGCCAGTTTTGGTATGTTGGGAGATATCATTATTGCCGAACCTAATTCCTACATTGCATTTGCGGGTAAAAGAGTAATTGAACAAACATTGAATAAAACAGTACCCGAAGGTTCCCAAGCAGCTGAATATTTATTCCAGAAGGGCTTATTCGACCTAATCGTACCACGTAATCTGTTAAAAAGCGTTTTGAGTGAGTTATTTAAGCTCCACGCCTTCTTTCCTTTGAATTCCAATTCAACCAAGTAGTAAAGCGCACTAAGTTCAATTATTTCTAGCAAACAAGTAATTAGCTTATCGGAATCAAAGTAAATAGGAATGGGGTTAGTTTTCTTTGGTCACCGAAGATCTAATTGTAGAAAGAATAAAAAGTTGCAGATAACTCTTTCTTTATTAAATTAGAAGACAAGAATAAAACAAAAAGAAATGAAGAAAAATAATAAAGTTGATTATTATATGTATCTTTGATGTAGAGCGATGGATAAGCCCATTTATTTTATTTAGTTCTACATTCCTTGGACTTATTCTATATACTTACTTAGCTATATAGAGATTTCGAATACTAATTACTAATACTAATGAATTAATATTATTAATTAGTATTAGTATAAATATAAAAAAATATGTTATTCAAAAACAACAATAACAGGTACAAATAGCAAATCGAGGTACCGATTTTATGACAACTTTCAATCTTCCCCCTATTTTTGTGCCTTTAGTAGGCCTAGTATTTCCGGCAATTGCGATGGCTTCTTTATTTCTTCATGTTCAAAAAAAAAAAATTGTTTAGATCTGAGAGGATCCAATCTCATCCGTTTTTTTGAAACTTAGACTTGTAGCATAACACATATATTTATTTTGATTTCAGGAAATATGGTATACCATGTGATTTCCGCCGAACATAAAGGAAAAAGCTCTTAGACCTGCAGAAAATAATCTATGGATCAATGAGTTCTAGCTAGTTTCAACTAGATCAGGATCAATGAATGTGGATGCCAAAAATGTAAAATGGGTGGATCTATATGTATATCCATATGGATATTAGAATCATATATCATATGAAGGGTATGTTATTAGTTTAGATCTAACCAATTGGATGAATTACGCCTAAAGGTTCGCATCAAACTAGTGCTAGTTCGCATCAAACTAGTACTAGTTGGTGAGAGTTCCTTCGGAAACAAAAAAAGTAAAGTCAAAATAATTTGGGGTATTTTCTCAATTCCAATAAAATGCAATCGGATCAAGTATGAGTTATCGATCAGAACATATATGGATAGAACTTATAACGGGGTCTCGAAAACTAAATAATTTTTTCTGGGCCCTTATTATTTTTTTAGGTTCATTAGGATTCTTATTGGTTGGAACTTCCAGTTATCTTGGTAGAAATTTGATATCTTTTGTTCCGTCTCAGCAAATATTTTTTTTTCCACAAGGGATCGTTATGTCTTTCTACGGGATCGCGGGTCTCTTTATTAGTTCCTATTTGTGGTGCACAATCTACTGGAATGTAGGTAGTGGTTATGATCGATTCGATAAAAAGGAAGGAATCGTGTGTATTTTTCGTTGGGGATTTCCTGGAAAAAATCGTCGCATATTCCTCCGATTCTTTATAAAAGATATTCAATCCGTTAGAATAGAAATTAAAGAGGGTATTTATGCTCGCCGTGTACTTTATATGGGCATCAGAGGCAGGGGGGCTATTCCGTTGACCCGTACTGATGAGAATTTAACTCCCCGAGAAATTGAACAAAAAGCCGCGGAATTGGCCTATTTCTTACGCGTACCAATTGAAGTCTTTTGAGAGAAAAGGAACTGAACGCATGCTTTCTCAGCAGGGGGTAGAAGATACAAGAATCGTGTGTTTTTTTTTTAAGTTCAATATTTGTTTGAAGTAATACTTTAGATGTAGATAAATCATAGATTGTTAATTAGTTCTTTTTTATCAATCGACCTTGTTTTATCCTTTCGTTCGTGTTCTTTACTAACCAATAATGGGTTTTCGTAATAATGATAACTAATCTATTTCTTCCTTGCCGCCCATTTTTTGATCATCACAATAGATTTTTCTCAATTATTCTATTCTTGTCTATGGGGAATCGTTGGAATTTTTTCTAAATATTGGATATTTTGATAGAAAAATAATTCTTTCGTCTCAAAATCTCAATAATATTCATTCCCTTAAAGTACTTCTTTGGGTCATTCATCGAAAGGAAAGGCTTGTTTGGAATTTGCTGAATTGATATATCTGGAAACAATATTTTTTATTATTTCTGCATTCGAATTCGAAGTGGAGTTTTAGTCTATTTATCTTTACTAGATTTCAACAAAATCACAAAGAAAATAGATTCATAGTTTTGATACCTTGTCTAGAACTCATGTTTGACAGAACTATTCGATCACATAGATGAAGTGGGTTAATTAAAAATTCACAGGTGAAAAATGGCAAAAAAGAAAGCATTCACTACTCTTTTCTATCTTGCATCTATAGTATTTTTGCCCTGGTGGATTTCTCTCTCATTTACTAAAAGTATGGAATCCTGGGTTACTAATTGGTCGAATACTGGGAAATCTGAAATCTTTTTGAATGATATTAAAGAAAAAAGTATTCTAGAAAAGTTCATAGAATTAGAGGAAATCCTCTTCTTGGACGAAATGATCAAGGAATCCTCGGAGACACATCTACAAAAGCTTCCTATAGGAATCCACAAAGAAACGATGCAATTAATCAAGATACACAACGAGGATCGTATCCATACGATTTTGCACTTCTCGACAAATCTAATCTGTTTTGTTATTCTAAGCGGTTATTCTTTTTTAGGTAATAAAGAACTTATTATTCTTAATTCTTGGGTTCAGGAATTCCTATATAACTTAAGTGATACAGTAAAAGCTTTTTCGATTCTTTTATTAACCGATTTATGTATCGGATTTCATTCACCCCATGGTTGGGAACTAATGATTGGTTCTGTCTACAAAGATTTTGGATTTGGTCATAATGATCAAATAGTATCTGGTCTTGTTTCCACTTTTCCAGTTATTCTCGATACTATTTTTAAATATTTGATTTTCCGTTATTTAAATCGTTTATCTCCGTCACTTGTAGTTATTTATCATGCAATGAATGATTGATAAATGATCCACCGATCTGAATCTAATAAATTAGAATGGTTCTGACTTTGTAGTTCTACATAAGCATTACAAAGTTTCTATATGGCGGATTTTCATCCTATCCTATCGTATTCCAGTAAAATGATTCCAGTAAATAGCAGAATCGTGGATAGGGAACTATACTAGCGACCTACCCAATTTATTGTAGAAATTTTCGGATCAATGATTAGACTATGCAAACTAGAAATACTTTTTCTTGGATAAAGGAACAGATTACTCGATCTTTTTCGGTATCGCTCATGATATATATCCTAACTCGGACATCCATTTCAAGTGCATATCCCGTTTTTGCCCAGCAGGGTTATGAAAATCCACGAGAAGCAACTGGGCGTATTGTATGCGCCAATTGCCATTTAGCTAATAAGCCCGTGGATATTGAGGTTCCACAAGCGGTACTTCCTGATACTATATTTGAAGCAGTTGTTCGAATTCCTTATGATAAGCAAGTGAAACAAGTTCTTGCTAATGGTAAGAAGGGGGGTTTGAATGTGGGGGCTGTTCTTATTTTACCGGAGGGATTTGAATTAGCTCCTTCCGATCGTATTTCTCCCGAGATGAAAGAAAAGATAGGCAATTTGTCTTTTCAGAGTTATCGCCCTAATCAAAAAAATATTCTTGTCGTAGGGCCTGTCCCTGGTCAAAAATATAGTGAAATCACCTTTCCTATTCTTTCCCCCGACCCCGCTACTAAGAAAGATGTTTACTTCTTAAAATATCCTATATATGTAGGGGGGAATAGGGGAAGGGGTCAGATTTATCCCGACGGAAGCAAGAGTAACAATACAGTTTATAATGCTACAGGAGCGGGTATAGTAAGTAAAATTATACGAAAAGAAAAGGGGGGATATGAAATATCCATAACAGAT